ATTTGATAAATATTGATAACTCTCGGATAGAGTATTAGAACGGAAAGACCCATTATATAATGAACTATTGGTTCTAAGCCATCTTTGGCGATGAATCAACAATTCGAAGTGCTTTTCTTGCGTATTCTTGATGAACCAGCGTTTATATATAGATGTGGGAGGATTTGTTTGGGAAGTAATAAGCCCCTTTGAAATCTCTTCATCTGCAAAGAATTCTCGACGTGAAAACACAGAGATAAAGGGCTGATCTTTGAATAGGAAAAAGGATGGATCCGCAGGGTCCCAAATGAATTGGCTTATTCGAAAAAAGCCTTGTTCTTTGGAAGATCTATCTCGTTTCTGGTACTGCATGGTTCCACTCTGCAAGAACTCCGAATCATTCTCTTGAAGCTCATCCCCTTTATGATAAATGATCTGCTTGCCCCGAAATGACCTGGCTAAATAGGGAAATCCCAATTCATTGGGCCTTTCGATACAATCAAATAGATTGCCGCAGGGGCGCCATATTCTAGGAGCCCAAACTATGTGATTTAATAAATCCTCCTCTATCTGTTGCGGGTCGACGGCTCCTTCTCCTTCTTCAAACTCCGATTCGTTTTCATATAGAAATCTACGATCAACGAGAGAACAAGATCCATTTTGCATCATATCTAACGGATTCCTCGGTTCGGACCGAAGAAACAATGTCACTCGATTATTATCAAACTGACTGCAATCTTTTTCTGTCCGTGAAGATCCCACCAGAGCGCCTTCCACTTCTAATAGGCCATGAACTAGATCAGAATCATTCTCAACGAATCCATAAGAAGTGATCCCATTTTTTTCATCGGGTCCGAGTGGAGACCAAAGATCTTGAGCGACCGATCCGGCGGAACAACTCAAAAGATAAAGAAGTATCGTTAATTTCTTCATGCTCGTTCCAAGTTCGAAGTACCATTTGTACAAATAAGAATCCCTTTCCTTACATGATTTCTTCTTCATATAGATAGATATAGGATCTATGGAGCAATTACTTAGAAGTACATTTTGTGCAACAGCCCTTCCTATCTGATAGAAAAGTATACCATGATCCTGAACCGATCTTACCTGGGATCGCAAATCCCAAGTTTGTCTATGAAGAGCTGATCTAATTGTATCAGTTTCTATAATGGATTTCTTCTGTATAATACTAATAGATAGGGCCTCATTGATAAGTGCTACAAGATCTCGTGCATTGGAACTCATGGTTATGGACCCGAATCCGTTAGTATGGAACATTTTCTTTTCCAAGTGAAATCCCTTAGTATATGAAAGAATGAAAAAGTGCTTTCGTTGTTGTGGAATAAGAAGCCTTCGTATCTTAATGAATGTATTGAATTTATTCGGAGCTATGAAAGCGGGATCCACTTTTTGGGGAATATGAGTCGAAGCAATAACAAGACTCTTTCTAGTGGAACATCTTTCACAATCCCTGGAGAGATAGTTCATTAATAGACCGAGGGATAGAGAATTCGACTCATTCACATATAGATCATGAATGTTTGGAATCCATATTATGCAAGGAGACATTGCTTTTGCAAATTCGAATTGAAAGGTGATATCAAATTGGTCTATTTTCGGCGTCATATACATAGTTAGCTCATTCGTCATAGTTAGCAGTTCTGTATCAAGGTCATCATCAATATCGTCACTATCATCAATATGGATATCGTTACTATCACCAATATGGATATCATCACTATAATCAATATCAGAAAGAAAACCTTTAGGCTTGTCATCCAGGAACTTGTTCGAAAATACCGTAATGAAAGGAACATAGGAATAGTAGTTTGTCGCTAGGTATTTGACCAAATAGGATCGTCCAGTTCCTATCGAACCTATCACTAAAATATCCCTAGAAGGGGATAGGTCTAAGCGGAGCGAAAAGGGTTTTCCATGAGATGGGAAATGAAAACTATTAGCCCCGCACGAGGTTTGTGAATAAGTGATTGTCTGATAATGGGCAAGGAATATCCGTCTTTCTGCTAAACAGGATCTATTGAACTCATAATTCATTGGATACTTTTTATGAATGTCAACTAAGTATCGTAAGTAAATTGATCCTGGTTGTTCAATCATTTGATAACCAGAGTCATTCTTTGATAAATGATCACTATGAGTCAGACTCAATAGAATTTTATCAATTCTTTTTTCTGTCGTTAGGGTGGAGAACTGAACCAAGAATTCCCTTTCTTCATCATAAATCAAATCACTGTTCGCGACCCAGGATTCTATTTTATCATCAATCCAATCACCGTTCACGTTTTTTCTTTTTCTTATCAATGAGTGGATCTCTTTACTTGTACGACTTAGATGTCTCGTATTTCTCGAAAAAGTGATTCGATTGATGGGATTTGGTATGATACTTATTAGATCGACGATATCGATGAGATTGATATTCAAATCTTTCTTCTTAGAACGCATTGATTTGACCCCATAAGCGGGACCGCCGCCCAATAGCATGTTGCCGCCAGAAGCATAA